AAAAATAAGAAATTATGGATCGACACCAAGGGATAAGGTTTGAGTAAAGATTTGATTCCAAAAAACGAATTTTATTGGTTATTGGAAGCAGTTACTAATTCATGAGCTGGCATGTACAGAAAGAAAACTTCATTGAATGTATCCTGATCACGAGGAAGATTTCGAGGCGGGGCTAACGGCGACTATGAACTATTTACTTAATGGGTGGGGCAAGCTCTTCTATATCAAATTGAGTATGATTTGATGATCAGAAATATCAAGGAATCCAATTATTGCAATTGCTTAGCTACCTCATACTCACTGGAATCTCTGGTCCGCACCGGACCAGGTGGTTAATCAATGTTTCCCCTCATCCCTACAGAATTATTACATATATCTCTTAGAACCCTATTCACATTCACCTCTTTGAGTGAATCCAGAAATCTCCATTTATAATATATAATGTCATATATTTGATTTCAAGATGCCTTGGTGGTGAAATGGTAGCCACGCGAGACTCAAAATCTCGTGCTAAAAGCGTGGAGGTTCGAGTCCTCTTCAAGGCATACTCTTTCGAATGCACAATTCAATAAGAGATTCTCTCATCGGATCGGTATTGATCGATCCGATGAGAGAATCTCTTCTACATGAATCCAATTTTTATTTCATCCGGGAAAAGCCATCTTTTTCTCAACAAAGTCTTTGTGATTTGATCCAATAGTGTTCCGTTAGATAGGAACAGATTTGATAAATACTGATAACTCTCGGATAGAGTATTAGAAAGGAAAGATCCATTAGATAAGGAACTATTGGTTCTAAGCCATTTCTGACGATGAATCAAAAATTCGAAATGCTTTTTTTGGCTACAAAAGCGTGTGTTTTTAGATAAAAACATATGCTCAATTTGGGACGTAAGAAGCGCCTTTGCCATCTCTTCATCTGCAAATAATTCTCGACGTGAACCTGGGTTGAATAGGAAAAAGAGTGGATCTGTAGGGTCCCAAATGAATTCTTTAGAAGATGTCTTATACTGCATCTCCGAATCATTCTCTTCATAGGAAACTCCCAGAAAGCCCCAAGGGCGCCAGAGTCTAGGAGCCCAAATTATGTGATTCAATAAATCCTCCTCGATCTGTTGCGGGCTTTCTTCAAACTCCGATTCATACAGAAATCGCTGATCAAGGATAGAAGAAGATCCCATCAGAGCGCCTTCCACTTCTAATAGGCCATGAACTAGATCAGAATCATTCTCAACGAGTCCAGAGGAAGTAATCCCATTGTTTCCGGGTAAAGACCAAAGATCTTGAGCAACCGATCCGGCCGAACAACTCAAAATATAAAGAAGGATCGTGAATTTTTTCATGCGTTTTCCAAGTTCGAAGTACCATTTGTACAAATAAGAATCTCCCTCGTTACAGGATTTCCTCTTCAGATAGATAGATATAGGATCTATAGGGCAATCACTTATAAGTAAATTTTGTGCTACAGCCCTTCCTATCTGATAGAAAAGGATCCCATGATCCTGAACCAATCTTACCTGGGATTGCAAATCCCAAGTTTGTCTATGAAGAGCGGATCGAATTGTATTAGTGTCTATAATTGATTTCTTCTGTGTAATACTAATCGATAGGACCTCATTGGTAAGTGCTACAATATCTCGTGCATTGGGCCACATAGTTATGGACCCAAATTCGTTAGTATGGAACATTTTCTTTTCCAAGTGAAATCCCCTCGTATATGAAAGAATGAAAAAGGACTTTCGTTGTTGTGAACTAAGAAGCCTTCGTAACTTAATACACGTATTTAATTTTTTCGGAGCTATTAGAGCGGGATCCACTTTTTGGGGAAGATGAGTCGAAGCAATAACAAGATTATTTCTAGGAGAACATCTTTCACAATCCCTGGATAGCTGGTTCACTAATAGACCGAGGGATAAGGAATTTGCCTCATTCACATCCAGATCATGAATATTTGGGATCCAGATTATGCACGGAGACATTGCTCTTGCTAATTCAAATTGAAGAGTTATATACAATCGGTCAATTTGAGCCTTAATCTCACTATCCGTAGTTAGCGCATTCCAAGTGAGCAGATCCAGCTCCGTAGCAAGGTCACGACCGATCTCGTCATCAATACTGTCACTCTTCTCCACCCTATCGATATCGTAACTAGGATCAATATTGTCACTATTCTCCACCCTATCGATATCAGAAAGAAATTTAGGAGGATTCTTGTCCAGTAACTTGTTCACAAATATCTTAATGAAAGGAAGATAGGAGTTTGTCGCTAGGGTTTTGACCAAATAGGATCGTCCAGTTCCGATAGAACCTATAACTAAACTACCCCTAGAGGGAGATAAGTTTAAGCGTAGCGAAAAGGGTTTTCCGCGAGATGGGAAATGAGCCCTTTGTGAATAAGTGATTGTCTGAGAATGAGCAAGGAATATACGTCTTTCTGCTAAAAAGGCTGTATTGAACTCATAATTCATTAAATGCTTTTGCTGAATGTCAACTAAGTCTCGTAAGTAAAGTGCTCCCGGTTGTTCAAGGATTTGATAACCAGCGTCATTCTTTGATAAATGATCACTATGAGTCAGACTCAATAGAACGCTTTTTTCTGTGGTTAATGTGGCTAGCTGAACCAAAAATTTGCTTTCTTCCTCATGAATCGAATTAGTGTTCGCGACCCAGGATTCAATTTGATCATCAATCCACTCCCAGTTCACGTTTTTTCTTTTTCTGAGCAAGGAATAGATATCTTTACTTGTATGACTTATATGACTTAGCTTTCTTACATTGATAGAAAAAGCAATTCGAGTCATAATATCGCTGAACAGATTCTTTAACCAAAAATCATTTGGTTCAGACATAGGATACTTATCTAAAAGTTTTCGAACCTCAATCCTAGATGAGGAACTCATAAAAGAGTTTAAACTTTTTAATTTTTTATGTAACTTAATAAATGTTCGCGAAACAAAGAAAAGATGCATAGTAATGAGATACCCAACAAAAAGCACAAAGAAAGTTTTTAAATAGAACATCTTTACCGAAGTATTTCGATGAATTATTTCTATACCCAGAAGAAAGTTATTGAACCCCCCCTTCCTCAAGCTCTCGATTGTTATAAAAAATGGCATTTTCCCTAATTCGATCTGAAGAATTCGCCATGATAAAGCCAAAACCCTTGACACTAGGTCTGAAAATATCAGATTTATATATTTGTACCCTGCTAAAGTAAAAAAGCTTGGCAAATATCTTTGAAATAAATTCCATTTTTCTGATAAAAGAGAAAAAAAACTATCTCTTTGAAAACTTGTTCCTTTTTCTTTTTGATCAAAATGAATAGATTCTGAATAGGGACTATGACTCAAACCCATCTTTGAAATGAAATTGGGAAACTCATAAACGTTTTTTGCTTCGGAATAAGATAGATTCATATTCAGATCTAAAAAAGGTTGACAAGAAGTTCTTTCCAAATTGACTATTTGTGTCTCTGTTAGAGGTGTTGCAGAAGTATCTATGATCGAATAAATAGCTCTACCAATGACTGGATCGGAGTGAAAATCCTGAGATATCAATTTTACATCTACTTGTGCCTCGATTGGTGAACTAGTACCTATATGCTTTTTACCCCCGCACAAAGAAACTATTTTCTTACGAAGGAATAAGCTATTCAGAAATTGTCCATAAAGAAAATTGAAATGAGTATTCCAAGTCCTTTCCACAGAAAATGGAAATCTTGTCTTACAATCGAACCAAAAGCAGGCCGGATTATTCAAGAATCGAAGTCTATTTGCTTTATAAAAAGAATATATTAATGAACTTCTTTGAAATGGATTCGCGGGGTTCAACCAATTTTCTTGATCGTGGAAGATTTTAAAAAAATCGGAATCCTTTTTATAGAAATATTTGGTTCGAGTATGTAATGAGTCAATCATCCGCTTTGGTAGCTTATTAAGTGATGTCATTGCTCCATTTACGACGAAGTTGGAAGGACTCGACTCTTCCACCAAAAAGGGGTTCAGTCTTTTTAAATGAACCATTTTAGATTCTAACAACTGATTACAAAGTTTATGAGTTGGCCCTTGCAATTCATAGATATAAATTTCGGATCTCTGAATCGGGGTATTCCCTAAACTTACACAGTAAAAAAGAAGTGAATTAGCCCAAAAGAAAAGAAATTGAGTCGCAAAACCAAATATCTTAGTAAACAAACCAACAAGCGAATGTGGCGAAAAGAAGGACCGAAGTGCCTTGGAAAGTTTGTCCAACAGATAAGGAATTAACTTATATACCCTTTTTTGTACTTTTTTCTCTACGTACTTACGAACCTCAGACCAATAACTCCATTTTTCAAGAATATAAACACGTAATTTACCAGGAAATCGAATAAAAAAAACACGTAATTCACCAAACTTGACTTGCATGATTTCAAACATAACTTCAAACGTGCCTTCAAAACGACTCTTTTGGACTTGAAAAAAGTTTTTCTGCTCAGAAAGGAAATGTTCAAACTGTTCCTGTAAAATCTTTATGCTATTTGACCATTTGTTATAATCCTTTTTGATTTTAGAGTTCATTCGAGTTCGATAATTGAGAAGAGCTGTTACTTTTTGCTCTCTTGGAATTTGATTCCGATTGGATCTATTGAATAGATTTAGTATATAAAAAGAGATGTTTTGACTCCATTGATATTGCCGAATCAATTTCATTCTATTTTGACTAACAAAACCCACCATTTTTTGTCTGACTCGCGTAACAAAAGAATTAGTTTCCGGATAACATTGTTGATAACGAGACCAAACCCATAAAGATTTCTTTTTTAATTCAGCCCTATCGTTTAATATCTCATTCAATAATCTTGTTTGATCTAATCCCAAATCACTATTATTAAGATAAAAAGAAAATTCCTTATGATACACCATATCCGGCTCGCTTATTAATAGAGTCCATAGATCTGCTCTTTCTTGCAAGATCTCTTCGACTTTCAAATAGAATCGCTGAACTAAACGATTTTTTTTTGCCAGATCTGATGAAATAGAATGAATTGAGACAGTCTTTTGTAAATAAAGAATGATTTTGAATAAATGAAGTATTTCTTTCTTTTCCGCTCGCCGGACAAAACAAAGAGGTTTCTTCGCAAAGTGAGGATCTTTAGTGGCCCTCTCAATCGGAGTCGACGTTATATATAGTTCTGAACATCTCTCAGAGCAAAAAGAACCAAGGAATCTTGTCCGAAAATGTTCCATTTTTTCCGGAAACCGCTGAGAAATCATATTTTTCTCGCGTTCCGTTTCAAGAAAGGAAGGATCCCAAGAACTTGCTCGTTCTTTTCGTTGTTGAAGATTTTTTTGATGAATCAATCCAGAATATTCCGAATTCTCATTCTGAAGGGAATCAAAAAGGTCTATCGGTTGATCAGAGGATCTTTTGAGTGTCCTCGAATTCTTTCCTTGAACAAAATGAGATCTTGATCTTGTGGAAGCAGACTGAAGATTTGACCATATATTCCGCCCCTTGCTAAAAAAACGATCCTTGTTTAACCTCATATTACTACAAAAAAAATAGGATTTGGGCCTATCATTTCCCCAATGAAAGAAGAGATCTTGGTGGAATTGCCACCGATAAAATTGAGTACAATTTTGCGTCCCCCCTTTTCTCGAGAAGAGATCAGAAACATGCTCAATCCTATTTGACTTGAGCCCTTCTTGTGGTATTTTTTCACGAAAAGCAGGCATAAGATAAGAAATCCAACTTTTCACTAAGATTTTGAATCGTGATTCCGAATTAGGGTCCTTGTCATCTAGATAATATACAAACGGAAACTCAAGAGATTGGAGCGCTTTTTCTTTGAATAAGATATCACTTCCGGCAACCATTTCATGAAAACTACGATTCTCCATCAAGTTCCTCCACCGCACTTTTGTTATTGGCAGAACCTCAGTATTTTCTTTCGGTTTCAGTAAATAATTTTCAGATAGAGTTTTTCCTTTTGGAAAAGAAAGGAGCCAAATACTCATTTTAGTTAATCCACGGGCTTGATCATGAGTGTAAGTAAACGGGAGAGGGAAAAATCTTTTCAAATAGAGGTTTTTTTGTTCAACCATATTTTGAGTGTTCATGCGATATATAAGGATCCCCACTACAACTACTATGATCGTAAAATATCGATTGCTTGTTGAACCCGGTAAATTGCGTGAAAGTAGGAGACTCAAAATTCGCGGATCAAAGAGTTTTAAAAAACGTTCTTGGCGGAAAAAAATGTGAATAAAGGATCCCATTGAATAAAATTGGGTCCATGAATCTAAGAAATATTTAGACTTATTGATCTCTCTCATTATCTCTTTCAATTCGAAAAGACCAAATTTGCGATTTTGTTTTTTCATGCCTATGTAAACCTCCCGAGTTTTTTTACTTTATTTGATTTGATATTTGAAAACATTGATTTTTCAAATTAAAACGTGTTTTATGATACCAGTTAGGTATGGATTTCTATTACGCAGACATGTTGAACTCTGATTACTAAATTGCAACGATTTATATTTGTTTCTATTATAATATTTTACAAATCCTATCTCTATCTTTAAAGGTCCTCTTTAAGCATCCATGGCTAAGTGGTTAAAGCGCCCAACTCATAATTGGCGAAGTCGTAGGTTCAATTCCTACTGGATGCACGCTATCTATTTACATAAACTAAAAAGTTATGGAATTACTAAGATTCTTTTTAGGTTATTAGAAATAAAGGCGTTCCGTTAATTTGCAGCAATAAAGTCCATTAATCTGTTATTAGAAATAAAGGCGTTCCGTTAATTTGCAGCAATAAAGTCCATTAAAATCAAAAGAATTGCGAAAGTATTTTATGAGTCATCTCTGAGAATAATTAGAAATAAAAGACAATCTGCTAAAATAAAAAATAAAGAATTCAGAAGAAAATTACTTAAACATTATGATAATAAAATTATACAAAATTAGGATTTGGGGCGAACGACGGGAATTGAACCCGCGCATAGTGGATTCACAATCCACTGCCTTAATCCACTTGGCTACATCCGCCCCAAACACAAAAATAAAAACAAGAGCAATCCCCACTTTATTATAATAGAAAAGGGCGAGATTGCTCTTGTTTTTCATCCTTTATACTATGACCTAAGCCTTATCTTATGCATTTATAGTTGGAACTTCAAAAGTGGCTAGATCTAAAGGAAAGTTGTGTGCATTACGTTCATGCATAACTTCCATACCAAGATTAGCACGATTTATAATATCAGCCCAAGTATTAATTACATGTCCTTTACTATCCACTACAGATTGGTTGAAATTAAATCCATTTAGGTTGAATGCCATGGTGCTTATACCTAAAGCAGTGAACCAGATACATATGACAGGCCAAGCAGCCAAAAAGAAGTGTAACGAACGGGAATTGTTGAAACTGGCGTATTGGAAAATCAGTCGGCCAAAATAACCATGAGCGGCTACAATATTGTAAGTTTCTTCCTCTTGACCGAATCTATAACCTTTGTTAGCCGATTCACTTTCGGTAGTTTCCCTAATTAAACTAGAAGTTACTAGGGAACCATGCATAGCACTGAATAGGGAACCCCCAAATACACCAGCTACACCTAACATATGAAATGGGTGCATAAGAATATTGTGCTCAGCCTGGAATACTATCATGAAATTGAAAGTACCAGAGATTCCTAAAGGCATCCCATCAGAAAAACTGCCCTGACCAATTGGATAGATCAAGAAAACTGCGGTAGCAGCTGCAACGGGAGCTGAATACGCAATAGCAATCCACGGACGCATACCCAGGCGGAAACTAAGTTCCCACTCACGGCCCATATAACAGGCTACACCAAGTAAAAAATGGAGAACAATTAGTTCATAAGGACCACCATTGTACAACCATTCAGCAATGGATGCTGCTTCCCATATTGGATAAAAGTGTAAACCTATAGCTGCAGAAGTAGGAATAATAGCACCTGAAATAATATTGTTTCCGTAAAGTAGAGATCCAGAAACAGGTTCACGAATACCATCAATATCGACTGGAGGGGCAGCAATGAAAGCAATAAGAAATACAGAAGTCGCGGTCAATAAGGTGGGGATCATCAACACACCAAACCATCCAATATAAAGACGATTTTCGGTGCTGGTTATCCAGTTACAGAAATGACCCCATAGGTTTTTGCTCTTGCGTCTATCTAAAACTACAGTCACAGTAATTTATTAAGTATATTTAATCATCAAGAACTCCCAAGCACATGAAAAAAATAGAACAAAGAAAGCTTGTTATTTTATAATATAGTATACCCGAGATAGTTCTGTTAACATAATAGATATTACTCGTTTTGGCAAAACCTAAGGTTATGGCTAGAATTTCAGTAGAATCAGAATATTTGACCCCGAAAAGGGTACACAATTAATTCAAAAACCTGGTTCCTTACCTTTTTTTTAATTTAATTTTTAAAAGAGTTCCTAAATTAGATTATCTCTAAAATTAAGGATATAATTACGAAGTTTTTTTGATTAGCATGAAACCTACACAAAAAAACTAATTAATCAAATGGATCTTTCCATTGGGCCATGACAAGAGCACCCTCTTTACTATCCAAAATATGTCACATTTTTGCGAAATATTATTCTAAAAAATAAATCAATAGAAAATTTTTTATTATTCTTCTTATATTACTATGCTTGATTAAAAATTTTAATGAGAAAAAACTCTGGGACGGAAGGATTCGAACCTACGAATAGCGGGACCAAAACCCGTTGCCTTACCCCTTGGCGACGCCCCATAGTTGAAAAACGAAAATGAAATAATTATTTTGTGGTTATTATATTATTAATTAAATACGAATCAAATCATAACCATATTCAGATCCAGATCGAGAATATCTTCTATAATTAAGAATTGATGGTTTTTTTCAGTAGATAAATTTTTAGGTAATTACTGAAGTAATTTATTATTGTATTGTATTTAAACTCTTATTTTTGCAATATTATTTAAGGATTTTCTATATGTGGGAGCTTAAAACAAAAAGAACACTCAGGGTCTCCCTACATAGTAATTCTTTTCCTTAATCTGAATCACGAAGCAATTATCTCCAATAAAAAAATGTTTAAATTTATTAGTTTGATTTGTCTTGATTCTGTCCTCTATTCGAGTAGTTTTTTCTTCAGCAAATTACCCGAGGCCTATTCTTTTTTGAATCCAATCATAAATTTTATGCCGGTCATACCTGTGCTGTTTTTTCTCTTCGCTTTTGTTTGGCAGGCTGTTGTCAGTTTTCGCTGAAATTTTGTAGTATTTCATATTAATTAAGTATTAAGTAAACTTTTATAGTCTTTTAGTCTTTGCTTTATGAAAACCTTTTCTTGCTGATTTCCAATAAAAAACCCTATGTAGGATTTAGGTTGCTTACACTATATACTATTAAAAGATATAAAAATAGGAAAACTCGTACTTCAAGTTATATAGATTCAATTATTTTTAGAGAGATAACTTCAGTTCTTGGTAACAAACCTGAATTGGAGAAAGGGTCTAAAAAAAGCGAATCTAGTCTATGTTTTTTTAACAAACTCAAGGTAGATTTGTCATGTTTATTCTAAAACTCTTCGTATACACCGTAGTTATCTTTTTTGTTTCTCTATTTATCTTTGGGTTCCTCTCTAATGATCCAAGACGTAATCCCGAACCTGAAGAAGACTAAATATCCATTTTTGCGAATTAAATACTTCGCAAAAATGGAAAGAGAGGGATTCGAACCCTCGGTACAAATAACTCGTACAACGGATTAGCAATCCGACGCTTTAATCCACTCAGCCATCCCTCCAAAGTCAAATGGAAATTTCCTATTCAAATTATACCTACAAGATTTAAAATTATATATATTTTGTGATAGTTTAATTTTTAAAGTAAAAAAAGCTAAATAAAAAACGCTTAACCTTCTTTATTTAGCTTTTTTGTCTTTATTTTATTCAGACTCCTTGTTGCCCGGTAAGCACTCAACCGGGCTTTCTTTTTGAAAAAAAAATTAATGATGACCCTATTTTTACGTCAGTTTTAAAAAGAATCCCATTCAATTAATTAAAAAAAGGAGCAAGAACGCGTCCATTGTCTAATGGATAGGACATAGGTCTTCTAAACCTTTGGTATAGGTTCAAATCCTATTGGGCGCAATTTTTCTATCTCTCTTTATTTTTCAATACTTTTTTGATATTGAATTCTAGTAAAAATTATAGTTTATAGATAGTTTTTATAGTAAAATAAAATTTTATGAATTTTTTTATATCTTTTTATGAAGTAAAAATCGATCCTTTTGGGCCCGAATGGTATCCTTCAAAATGACTTCTGCTTCCTCAGTAAATGTCTTAGTCAAATTGATTATTTCTTCGAACTTAGGTTTATTAACTTTTAAGTAATTAGATAACTCATGAAGAAATTCGTTGATCTGTCCAAGTTCTAATGAATCAAGATAACCATTTATTCCAGCATAAATAGTCATTATCTGCTCTGCGGTCGTAAGAGGAGCAAATTGTGATTGTTTAAGTAATTCGCGTAAACGTTGACCTCTTGCCAATTGATTTTGACTAGCTTGATCAAGATCAGAAGCAAATTGTGCAAAGGCCTCCAATTCTGCGAATTGTGCAAGTTCCAATTTCAATTTACTAGCTACTTGCTTCATGGCTTTAATTTGAGCTGCAGACCCCACTCGCGAAACAGAGATTCCAACATTAATAGCCGGTCTAAGTCCAGCATTGAATAGATCAGCGGATAAGAAAATTTGTCCATCCGTAATAGAAATTACATTAGTAGGAATATAAGCGGACACATCTCCCGATTGGGTTTCTACTATGGGTAAAGCGGTCATACTTCCCTCACCTAACGTCGAGCTTAATTTAGCCGCCCTTTCCAAAAGCCTTGAGTGTAAATAAAATACATCTCCGGGGTACGCCTCTCGACCGGGTGGTCTGCGTAATAAAAGAGACATTTGGCGATAAGCTTGGGCCTGTTTGGAGAGATCATCATAAATAATTAAAGTATGTCTTTCCTTATACATAAAATATTCAGCCAAAGCAGCTCCGGTATAAGGAGCGAGATATTGTAGTGTAGCGGCAGAATCCGCCATTTCCGCTACCACAATAGTATATTGCAAGGCTCCCTTGTCCTGTAAGGTCGTAACTACTTGTGCTACAGAAGATGCTTTTTGGCCAATAGCTACATAAACACATATTAAATTTTGACTTTGTTGATTGAGAATTGTATCTGTCGCGACGGCTGTTTTACCGGTTTGTCTATCTCCAATGATTAATTCTCGCTGGCCACGTCCTATTGGTATCATTGAATCAATAGCAATAAGCCCTGTTTGAAGAGGCTCATATATAGAACGACGCGAAAGAATCCCGGGAGCGGGGGAGTCAATTAATCGAAATTCAGAAGATAAAATGTCCCCCCTACCATCAATCGGGTTAGCCAGGGCATTTATAACACGACCTAAATAGGCGTCACCGACGGGAATCTGAGCAATCCTTCCTGTTGCTTTTACCGAACTTCCTTCCTTTATCCTCAACCCGTCACCCATTAAAACGACACCAACATTCTTTGATTCTAAATTGAGAGCAATCCCCCTTGTACCCTCGTCAAACTCTATTAATTCCCCTGCCATTACTTCATCAAGACCATAAATACGTACAATGCCATCGCCAACCTGAAGGACGGTACCTGTATTTAAAATATTTAGTTTTTTAGTATAGTGTTGAATACGCTCACGGATAATATTACTAATTTCGTCGGCTCGAATAGTTACCATTATTCTTTCTTAATTCTTTTTTTGTTTGTAAAACCCAATACAATAATAGCTACAATAGAAAATAAATTATGAATAAACTATTTATTTGAGTGTTCCCAACATACTAATATTAACACGAATTGTACGTAAATGCAAGTCAGCATTCAATAAACTATTCAGAGTTTTTGAAACTCTTTGTAAGGTTTGTTGTAAGACCCATTGTTGGACGTCATTAATGGCCTTTTGTTGTTCAAACCAACAAGTTTCTTTTTTTTTTTTTTTCAATTGTTCTAAAGTCTGATAAGTTGAATTAATCAAATTCAAATTTTTACGTTCTATTTCAGAGTATCCAGTAACTCGTAACTGCTCGGCTTCCGTTTCAACTTTACATAAACGAGCCCGGGCTTTTTCTAGTTTTTCAACAGCTCCACTGTAAAGTTCTTCGGAAACTTGAATCGTGTTTACGATCCTATTTTTTCGATTCTCTAAAAAATTACTTAAAAATTCCCTTCCAAAAACGCTCAAGATACAAAGCACTACACTTATATTTATCAGATTTGTTACTAAATTATTGGTATTCACGCCGAAACTGCCAGCAGGTGATCGGGAGACTAACGAAAGAAAATAATAGGTTACGTTTTTCATAAATTCTGCTCAAACTTTTTTTGTAGCACTTCACCTCTATTTTTTTATTTTAGGAAGGCACGGGAAAACCAACACAATTTTAATTGGTTGGAAACGGATTAGCGAACTAATTCCTTATGAAAGACTAATAGAAAAAATGTAGGCAAGTATTGGTCGGCTCATACAATCTCGATATAATTTGTTGCTAAAGCAAAATTTCTTTTTTCTACTAAAATTAAGAATATTAAACAAAAGGATTCGCAAATAAAAGGGCTAATGCGACAACCAACCCATAAATTGTTAAAGCTTCCATAAAAGCTAGACTAAGCAATAATGTGCCTCGTATTTTCCCCTCCGCCTCAGGCTGTCTTGCGATCCCCTCTACAGCGTGACCCGCCGCAGTACCTTGACCAATCCCAGGTCCAATAGAAGCAAGTCCGACGGCAAAGCCAGCAGCAATCACAGAAGCAGCAGAAATAAGTGGATTCATAATATAAATTCCTCCTGGTATACAAAAAAATAAATAAAAAAGTCGTGAATGATACATTAATATTTTTCTAGTGAATAGAATTGGGAATTAATTAATGATATTTGATTTTTTCCGTTCTTCACAAGTTAAAGTAAAGATAATAAATTGAAGGATGTAGAAAAAAGCTTCTTTGGTGAGATCTACATATAGAAACACACTTTTCATTTACATTTTTAGGAAAGTGCAGTTCTATCATTGATGGGCTAAGCTAAAAAACATAAATGACCAGTTCAATGATAATCGTCCATGGATTCACCTATATAAGCCGCGGCTAAAGTTGCAAAAATAAGCGCTTGAATACCACTTGTAAATAATCCAAGGAGCATAACGGGGATAGGAATTACTGAAGGTACTAAAGAGACAAGAACAACAACTACTAATTCATCCGCTAAAATATTTCCAAAAAGTCGAAAACTAAGTGATAAAGGCTTTGTGAAATCTTCTAAAATGTTAATGGGTAAAAGGATCAGAGTTGGTTTAATATATTTACTGAAATAACCGATTCCTTTTTTTGAAAGCCCCGCATAGAAATAGGCCGCGGACGTCAGTAAAGCCAAAGCAACAGTAGTATTTATATCATTCGTGGGTGCTGCTAACTCCCCATGAGGTAATTTTAATATTTTCCACGGTAAAAGAACCCCTGACCAATTTGAAACAAAAATAAATAGAAATAGCGTACCAATAAATGGAACCCAAGGACCATAATCTTCACCAATTTGGGTTTTACTCACATCTCGAATCAATTCAAGAACATATTCAAAAAAATTTTGATTCCCATTCGGAATAATTTGTGGGTTCCGAACAACTAGAGTGGCTGAACCTAATAAAATACCAATTACAACCCAAGATGTTATAAGTACCTGGCCGTGCACTTGCAAAGTGCCTATTTGCCAATAGAAATGTTGGCCTACCTCCACACCAGCTAGATCATATAACTCTTTTAGGTTATTGATGGAATATGATAAAACATTCATGATTGCCCCCTTACAAAATAGAACATTCAACAATTTTTTTTTCAGTGAGTTTGTTTTTAATTTAAAATATTATTCAGCAGTTATTAAGCCTTTCTTAAATAGCTAAAATAACCTTGACAAATTGAGAAGACTAATTTATTAAGAATGAATCTAATTGAAGCTATAGCGTCATCATTTGCTGGAATTGGAATATCTGATAGATTAGGATCACAATTCGTATCAATAAAACAAATGGTTGGAATTCCTAACGTTCTACATTCTTGTAAGGCCCTAAATTCTTTGTGTTGATCAAGAATGATTACAATGTCAGGTAACCCTGTCATATATTGAATACCACCCAGATATTTTTGCAAGCGAGCTAATTTTCTTTTCAACATAGTTGCCTCTTTTTTTGGAAGATTATTAAACCCCCCCTTTTTTTGTTCTATTCTCAAGTCCCTGAACTTTTGAAGTCTTGTTTCTGTGGTAGACCAATTTGTTAACATACCGCCAAGCCATTTTTTATTAACATAATGACACCGGGCCCTTATAGAAGCTCGCGCTACTGCCTCATCCGCTGCATTATTGGTACCAACAATTAAGAATTTTTTTCCCCTACTTGCGGCATCAAAAACCAAATCACAAGCTTGGGATAAAAAACGAGCCGTTCTAGTCAGATTTGTAATATGAATACCTTTACGTTTTGCTGAAATATACGGAGCCATTTTTGGATTCCAGTTCCGAGTACTATGCCCAAAATGAACTCTAGCCTCCAGCATATCTTCCAAATTTATGTTCCAATATTTTTTTGTCATTTATCTTTAATCCCCCATTTTTTATTATTTTTTTGTATATATATATCTTTATTCTTTATCTATGTAATCAGTTTTTTTATTATTAACCCAAATGAGAGGATTTTGTTAAAAGGAAAGAATTTGTATTATATCATCAGATCTTGCTTTTTCATAAGTTACAAATAAAGTAACTACTGTAAATCTCCAATAAACAAATTTTGTACATAATGGACATGCACAGTCGATCCTGAGGGGACTAAAAAAGGCTTAGCTAATCAGATTACTCCAGAGTCAATTTGAATCAAAATAACTTGACTCGAGGTGAGAAGGTTTTTTATTTATATATGTAAATAAAATATATAAATTTTGATAAATAAACCTTAGTATTTTCGGGATTTAAATACTTGAAGCGGCGGATTTATATTGTCGAATTTAAAAAAGTGAGTGATCAAGATCTGATTATAAGGTATAAGTTAATAACCAATTAAACTAATCAGAATTAAGAATTGCAAAAGACCTAAAGAAAGAATAACTAATTGGAATTCTTGGTCGATGTTCGGGTTGTGATTTTTTGTACCCCTGATCAGGTTCATTTGAGAAGAATTGGATGAGGACAAAATAAACAAGAATTTAGATTTCCTATTTGGATTCGAAATTCTATGAATAGTTCCGTTATTTGGGTTTAAGAGGTTGATGAAACCTGCCGGTAGGTCAAATTTAATTGCTTAGCAGCAACGAATCCAAAACTCAAGGTTCCTTCCGTTTTTCAATAGAAGAAATTTATATGTTTCGACAAATCCTTGAAATTTTATTTTAGTTAATCCAGGTTATTGTAGTAATATAATAGTTTCAACTTCCAAATATTATTTAGTTTTGATAAGGAACTCCGTCCTTACTATGTCGGACTTGTTAATTTGAAAAAACTCCAAGTAAATGATTAATCGAGGATGGGATTTCTATATGAGTTTACTAAAATCACATAAAATTTGATAGAACTTTTTATCTCAATTATAAAAAATTTTTATCAGTGAAGAAATAGAGATCAAATTTGACTTCATTTCCAACTGATACAAATGGAAACACTTTTATAAAATTTATATAGAATTTAGGAAAAATATTCTTAAGAACCACAATTCTAATCCCCCTTACTTACAACGCATTCATTCGAAATGAACAAATAAAGCAACCTAAGGATCAAGCTTTCCTAATCTGAAACTGAAAGAAATGTGGATTATTTATTTTTGCTAAAAGCAATTGAAAGCCTGTCTAAAATGCATACAAACAAAAAGGAATAAACTAGGTTTTTTTAGAAAGAACCTTCGAATAAAAGAAGTTTATTTTTCCCGTTTGGCGATATGGCCGAGTGGTAAGGCGGAGGACTGCAAATCCTTTTTTCCCCAGTTCAAATCTGGGTGTCGCCTGATGAACTCAATTAAGTTTTTTTTATAGACTATCATCAAAATGAAAATTTTGTCCCAGTAATCAGATTAGATATTTATATCTTAATTAAGAATATAAAAAAAACTAATACGCGTTAAGTTAAAATTTTCTTACTCCTATACGTTTCATTAGGAAAAGTTCCTTGTCCGATTATTAGATAATTTGGTTTTGGTTTTTCTTTCATAAATTGAATTCTGCAATAGGGATTCCACTCTTCTTGTTAGTGTATTAGATAAAGTTTACATAGATTAGGGGATAGAATTTATATGAATATAGTAAGTATCGCTTGGGCTGCTTTAATGGTAGTCTTTACCTTTTCCCTTTCACTAGTGATATGGGGAAGAAGTGGACTCTAGAAGTGCTGCTCATTTTAATTTAGGGGAAATAAAACTCTTTCAATTTTATTCTATATTATTATACCTTAATAAATTTTAAATTAAATATATATCCATATGTCTTTCTTTTCAACTAAAAGAGTCATAAATACCCCTACTAAAGAAATCTGGGTTTCATTTATTTATCACCGCACTATCTATTTATAATTTATAAATCAATATAAAGTAAAAAAGTAATTTATGGCTCTTATTACTTACTTTAAGTATATGGCGGATTCAACCCCTTCTTTATCAGTCACATAAAAAAAATATGTACTATGAATTTTTTTATTGAGTTTACTTAGAAGTAAATAGTTATGGAGTAATTAATTATTTTGACTTACTGTTTTTACATAAAGAATAAGGAGAAGCGCAGTCGGAAATAAAATCAATAGGGCAATAGCACTAAATGGAAGAATATTTATTTCCATAATCCCTTCCTTTTTTACGGCGTACTAACTCGGGATTTAATCCCATAAAAAAGTTTTAGCTTCTACTTTAAAAATAGATATCAAAAATAAAAAATTGACACAGAGCTACTTTAAAATTATAAATTTTTCTAATTAATTAAGTAATAAAAGGTGGTTTATATTGGATCCGTCGGGACTGACGGGGCTCGAACCCGCAGCTTCCGCCTTGACAGGGCGGTGCTCTAACCAATTGAACTACAATCCCTGGAAAAACGGGAGTTTTATTTTTTTATCCTAGCCTTTTTGAATTTTGAAGGTGTAGTTCTTGGGCCGAGCTGGATTTGAACCAGCGTAGGCATATTACCAACGAATTTACAGTCCGTCCCCATTAACCACTCGGGCATCGACCCAGGAAGACTTAATAATTAATTTCATGCTGAAACTTGGTAATCAAGAATAAAATTTTTTTCTAGTGTACCTACCCCCAGGGGAATTCGAATCCCCGCTACCTCCTTGAAAGAGAGATGTCCTGAACCACTAGACGATGGGGGCCTCGCTATCACTTATCTATAGTTAGAAAATAAAACATATAATTAAAAAAAAATTTGTTTAAATTTTTAATATAAAGAGACTAAGGATATTCTCATCTTTTTTAATTTTAAAAATAATTTAAAATTCAAATAAAAATAGATTCCAAATAGTATCGATTTTAGTCTCTATCTTTACTATGATAGCAAAGTAAAGTGAATAGGCCCTTTTAACTCAGCGGTAGAGTAACACCATGGTAAGGCGTAAGTCATTGGTTCAAATCCGATAAGGGGCTATCCATTCTAGTCTTTTTTTTTTAGTTAACAAATATAAAAAAAATTTAAAACATGAACGACAAATTCCAAACTATTCAAAAATTTAGATGTTATTTTCATTTCTTGTAGATATTTTATATGTAAAAAAAATACCTTAAGAAAACTTCGAAATTACCAAATTTAAAGAAAAGAATCTTATAGTTGTTTATGTATACTGAACATGAAGAAAGAATATCTTTAATTTGAATCTCTAGCTTATTTAATAAAAAATAAAAAAAAGAAATTTAGTTGGTCTAAAGAGCATTGGTATTGCGCAGTCGGTATAATTGTAATTAGTATTTATTAAAAATTTAATTCCGTTCATGAATTGACCCAAATCTGTATATGGGCCATTGAATCTTCGAAACCTATTGGAAGGCATGGTTCAAGATACATCAATAATAGCCTAAGAACAAAAATTTTAAGATATACTATACCAAAATTCCTTTAAGGTGCTCGGAAATGGTCGAAGTAGTTTAATAGGAGTATTACTATGACTATAACCCTTGGTCAATCTACGAAAAACGACAAGGATTTATTTGATACTATGGATGACTGGTTACGGAGAGACCGTTTTCTTTTTGTAGGTTGGTCAGGTCTATTACTCTTTCCTTGTGCCTATTTTGCTTTAGGTGGTTGGTTCACGGGTACAACTTTTGTAACTTCCTGGTATACCCATGGATTGGCTAGTTCCTATTTGGAAGGTTGTAATTTCTTAACTGCCGCAGTTTCTACTCCTGCGAATAGTTTAGCCCATTCTTTGTTGTTACTCTGGGGTCCGGAAGCGCAAGGAGATTTTACACGTTGGTGTAAATTAGGAGGTTTGTGGACATTTGTTGCTCTCCACGGTGCTTTCGGATTAATTGGTTTCATGTTACGACAATTTGAGCTTGCCCGATCTGTTCAATTGCGGCCTTATAACGCCATCGCATTCTCTGCCCCAATTGCCGTTTTTGTTTCTGTATTCTTTATTTATCCGCTCGGTCAGTCTGGTTGGTTTTTTGCACCTAGTTTTGGTGTAGCAGCAATTTTCCGATTCATCCTATTTTTTCAGGGGTTTCATAATTGGACATTGAACCCTTTTCATATGATGGGAGTTTCCGGTGTACTGGGTGCTGCCCTGTTATGTGCTATTCATGGTGCTACCGTCGAAAATACTTTATTTGAAGACGGTGATGGCGCAAATACATTTCGCGCCTTTAACCCAACTCAATCAGAAGAAACTTATTCAATGGTTACTGCTAACCGATTTTGGTCCCAAATATTTGGGGTTGCTTTTTCAAATAAACGTTGGTTACATTTCTTTATGTTATTTGTACCAGTAACTGGTTTATGGATGAGTGCTCTGGGAGTAGTCGGCCTGGCCTTGAACTTACGTGCCTATGATTTTGTTTCGCAAGAAATTAGGGCATCAGAAGATCCTGAATTTGAAACCTTCTACACAAAAAATATTTTATTAAATGAAGGTATTCGTGCTTGGATGGCCGCTCAAGATCAGCCTCATGAAAACCTTATATTCCCCGAGGAGGTTCTCCCACGTGGAAACGCTCTTTAATACAACTTTAGCCTTAGCTGGTCGGGACCAAGAAACCACTGGTTTCGCTTGGTGGGCTGGTAATGCCCGATTGATCAATTTATCGGGTAAACTATTAGGGGCCCATGTAGCGCATGCTGGATTAATAGTTTTCTGGGCCGGAGCAATGAATCTATTTGAAGTGGCTCATTTCGGACCAGAGAAACCTATGTATGAACAAGGATTAATTTTACTTCCACACCTAGCGACTCTAGGTTGGGGGGTAGGGCCTGGAGGAGAAATTCTAGATACCTTTCCCTACTTTGTATCCGGAGTCCTTCATTTAATTTCCTCTGGCGTATTGGGCTTTGGTGGGATTTATCATGCAGTTCTTGGACCTGAAATCATAGAAGAATCTTTTCCTTTATTTCGTTATGTATGGAAAGATAGAAATAAAATGACCACTATTTTAGGTATTCATTTAATATTATTAGGTATAGGTGCTTTTCTTTTAGTCTTCAAAGCACTTTATTTTGGGGGTATATATGATACTTGGGCCCCGGGAGGGGGAGATGTAAGAAAAATTACTAACTTGACCCTGAGTCCAAGTATCATATTTGGTTTTTTACTGAAATCTCCTTTTGGTGGGGAAGGATGGATTGTGAGTGTGGACGATTTTGAAGATATAATCGGAGGCCATGTATGGGTAGGTTCTATTTGTGTATTTGGTGGAATCTGGCATATCTTAACCAAACCCTTTGCTTGGGCTCGCCGCGCACTCGTATGGTCTGGTGAAGCCTACTTATCTTATAGTTTAGGGGCTTTAGCTATATTTGGTTTCACTGCTTGTTGTTTTGTCTGGTTCAATAATACCGCTTATCCTAGTGAGTTTTACGGACCTACTGGACCAGAAGCTTCTCAAGCTCAAGCCTTTACCTTTTTAGTTCGAGACCAACGTCTTGGAGCGAACGTGGGAGCCGCGCAAGGTCCTACGGGTTTAGGTAAATACCTAATGCGTTCCCCCACTGGCGAAGTCATTTTTGGGGGAGAAACTATGCGCTTTTGGGATCTGCGTGCTCCGTGGTTAGAGCCTCTAAGGGGACCCAATGGGTTAGATTTGAATAGGTTAAAAAAAGACATACAACCTTGGCAGGAACGACGTTCCGCAGAATATATGACTCATGCCCCTTTAGGTTCTTTAAATTCTGTGGGAGGCGTGGCTACCGAAATAAATGCAGTTAATTATGTCTCTCCGAGAAGTTGGTTAGCAACCTCACATTTTTGTCTAGGATTTTTCTTTTTTGTTGGTCATTTGTGGCACGCGGGGCGGGCTCGTGCAGCAGCAGCTGGGTTTGAGAAAGGAATTGATCGGGAGTTCGAACCAGTTCTTTCTATGACCCCTCTCAATTAAGAAGAGATACGAGATCCAATTATTAAATAATCATTCAATAAAGTAGGTCTCTCTACAATTTAATATTTTTTTATGTATGGCTTGGCGATCCCACGTAGCCAAGCCAGTCTCCCGTATTGTGTATACCCCCATTACGAACCATGTCTATTCAATGCTCAAATAAAGGAAAGAGAGGGATTCGAACCCTCGATAGTTCTTTATTAAACTATACCGGTTTTCAAGACCGGGGCTATGAACCGCTCAGCCATCTCTCCGTTCGCTACATTATCGAATGAATTATTAGCAGTCATTCTCTTGAAGTTGTAATTATGTGGTTTCTTCTTTTTCTCCGATTAGGGAGATCAAATGGTATAGTTCACTTGGTGGTAGCATCGAGGATAAAACGTATGACTCTTGCTTTCCAATTGGTTGTTTTTGTATTGATTGTCACTTCATTTATCTTATTGATTAGTGTACCTGTTGTATTTGCTTCGCCCGAAGGCTGGTCAAGTAAAAAAAATGTTTTATTTTCTGGGACAGCATTATGGATTGGATTGTTATTTTTGGTGGCTATACTTAATTCTCTTATTTCTTAAACCTCTTCGTCTAAAACTAAGAAATAAAAATCTGCCTTCAAAAAAAAATTGAAAGAAGCCAAATTTAAGGAATTAAAAAAATTTGGCATTATTCTAAAGAAAATATTGGGTCCAGTACTGCACAAATTAGGATCCGGGCAGATATAATATATCTATGTAGCTACCATAGTAAACGTCTCAATCAAAAAATGCGGATATGGTCGAATGGTAAAATTTCTCTTTGCCAAGGAGAAGATGCGGGTTCAATTCCCGCTATCCGCACAAGATAATGATATAATGATAAATAATCAATAGATCATAGATTACATGGAGGTTCATTTCGATAGTTTTTATCTAGATTTTAATTCTTTTGGATTTTGTAATTCTAAAAAAAGTGGATTCGTTTTAACAAAGAGGTTGCGGAGACAGGATTTGAACCCGTGACCTCAAGGTTATGAGCCTTGCGAGCTACCAAACTGCTCTACCCCGCTTATAGGAGGGAATGGTCCTTTACCCTATGCTGTATAAAATAAAGAACCCATTTATTATTTATATTATACATAAAGGGAAAGGGACCGAGAGGATCATCGAGCCTAGATAAGGAACTTACCAACTCGATCTTATTGCGCCCGGTAACAGGCATAGTTGAACCATTTGACGAAGTATGTGGCCGGATAGTTCAAAATCACGATAGTTAGCTCTTGGTCGTCCAGTCAAAAAACACCGTCGACGAAGGCGCGTAGGTGCACTATTCCGCGGTGAAGATTGTAACTTTACATAAATTTCCCTTTTTTCACTTAATAAAGGAACTTTGCGTATTTCTTGTTTTGAAGATCGACGAATCAAATTATATTTTTGTTCCAATTTTTTCCTTTTTTTCTCTCTCTGAATCAAACTTTTTCTTGCCATAAATATTGAAGTCCTAGTAGTAGCTTATCAATAATAAAAGTCGAATCCTAGATGTATAAATAGAAGCGTCTCACTACGTGATACAACCCATAGTTAAATTAACCAAATTTACCCGATGTAGAAGCAATTAAGAAGGCAGCATAAGTAAATATATAACCTACAGAAAAGTGGGCTAATCCAACTAATCTTGCCTGGACAATCGAAAGAGCCACCGGTTTATCTCTCCAGCGAATCAAATTTCCCAAAGGCGTGCGTTCGTGAGCCCAGACTAAAGTTTCAATCAATTCTTGCCAATAGCCACGCCAAGAGATTAAAAACATAAATCCAGTCGCCCAAACAAGATGTCCAAATAAAAACATCCATGCCCAGACTGATAA